TATCATAGGAATAAATCCGTATTTTTATGTTTTATCGTGTTTCAATTACAAGTACTTTTTTTGTCAAATAAATCATTTTTATTCCATATTCATGGGAATAAAAAGAGCCCGACTAGATACTTGCCGGGCTCTTTAGCTGTAAAAAAATTAGCTGTAAAAAAAGAAAAAAAAAATAAATTTTAAAAAAATAATAAAAATAATATAAATATATATATATAATAATGAATGAATAGAAATTAAATAGAAAAAAAGAGACTTCTCTCTTTTTTTTTTCAAGCTTCTTCTTGTTTATGTGATATAACATAAACAAAGTAATTCTATTTTTTTCAATTGGGGAGAGATGGCTGAGTGGACTAAAGCGTCGGATTGCTAATCCGTTGTACAAATTTTTGTACCGAGGGTTCGAATCCCTCTCTTTCCGTTTCCGTTGCTGATTTGGTATTTTTTTCTTTTGAACTCTTTGGTTGTTTGATTTTTTATTTATATTTATATAGTGAAAGATATAAAATAGATAAAATCCTAAAAATATTAGAAAATCAAATACAAGCAAAAAAAAAACACAAAATACATTTTTTTTATTCTTCACGTCCCGGATTACGTCCTGGATCGTTAGATAGGAATCCGAATATGAAAAGAGAAACGAAGAATATCACTACCGTGTAAACAAATAGTTTTAGAGTAAGCATTATAAAATCTCCAAGATAATTAAAAAAACGACAAAGAAAGAGAATAGATTCTCTTATATTAAAGATTTTCTTCCTTTTAATACTAAGTTTCTAAAAAATGAATTGATTTTTAGGTATATATGAGTTTTGGAAATGGACTTGGTTTGTAATAAGAATCGAGCTTTTTATTACTATTACAATAATTACTATTACAAAAAATCCTCTTTCATATCTGCAATATAGGTATTATGTTGGTGATGGGCTCAAATCTAATAATAGAATTCGGATTTTTCAATTGAAAAACATAGATGAGGATATGATCCGTATTTTTTTCGTATATACCCAAAAATTTCAATATTGGAATCGAGAATTCACACTGTAAAACTTATCTGATCTTTTAAATTATTAAAATGTTCGCATTTTCGTTTTCTAAAAAATTCTGAATTTTTTTAAGACATTACTCAAATTAAAGATCTCATCGAAAACTTACAGCAGCTTGCCAAACAAAAGCTAAGAGAAAAAAGAGTAAAGGTATTATTGGCATAATATCTACAATTGGATTCAAGAAAGCGTAGGCTTCGGGCAATTTTGCCGAGAAAAAACTACTTGAATAAAGGACGGAGTGAATACAAATACAGACAAAACTAAAGATATTAAGCATAATAAACATTTTGTTCTTTAAGAAAATATAAATTATTTTTGCTTTTTTGAATTAGAATTTGATTTATTATTGTATTTTTTTATTATATATATTAAAAAATAAAAAAATACAATAATAAATCAAATAAATTAATATTATATGAATAAAACTAAAAAAAAATGAATCAAATAAGATAAAACCTGTCAAAATCCTTCTTTGATTTGAACTTATCTAGTTCACAAAATCTTTTATTCTGAAATAGAAGAAATCATACTTCTATACAATATCTTAATTGAATTCTATGTAATGATCAATAAATTTAGTTTTATGCTATGTATATATATACATACGCATATAAAAATCCTAGCAACAATTTTTTCTATAGAAATTTAGGAACTGGTGGAATTGACGAACAATCAATATCAATAATAGTGTTTATTAGTGTCAAATCGAAAATGGGGCGTGGCCAAGTGGTAAGGCAACGGGTTTTGGTCCCGCTATTCGGAGGTTCGAATCCTTCCGTCCCAGAGTATATGCATTCCTGATGTATATTAATGTGTATCATATTTGAATACAAATTTTATATCAAAATCGTTTCTAATCTAAATTGACTTACTTTCGAAGATGTAGATTTAAAAACAAGTCGATTTTTTAATGGAATCATTGTAGATTAACGAATTATATATATATAATAATAATTTTTTCATATTTATTTTCTAATATTTTTTTGAAAAAAATCCCATTTTTTCTACTTTACAAATTTTTAATACAATATTGAGTTAATTTCCATTTTTTTACGTCTTTACTTTAATTTTCATTATTATCATATAGAATAAAAACCCAGACGTAAAAAGGAAAAATTATTATATATCGATTGAATCAATGACTATTCACGATTCCATAATGGAATCAATTACATACTGGATCCAAGCTAAAGGAATGTTATGGTAAAACTTCGTTTAAAACGATGTGGTAAAAAGCAACGTGCGACTTGAAAGACATGATTAGATTAGCTGTGGATTCTTACATCCGCCATTTTCCTAGTATATAGAAATCAATATGCTCTTGGCTCGACATCATTTGTTCTGTTCCACTAGAACTTCTTATTTTGGGGACAGGAAAGGGGGTTGATGATGTAAATAGTACATGATGGAGCTCGAGTTTATTCATTTCTCAGGGGCAAGTATCTAAGGTTAGTGAAAATTAATAAGTTAGAACAACTTCGTAAGTATTTTTTTGATAGAAAAATCGAAAGGATCCAATTTGAGCAAGGTTAAAAAAAATTGTTGGAATTAGTCAAACTATTTCGATAAAAAGTGTATCCGCGGGAATTAACCCTCTATTTGTTTGTATCATTCTTTCAGAGAAAGAAAAAAATGGTATGTTGCTGCCATTTTTTTGAAAAGATTTCAGATTTCCGAAGTAATGTCTAAACCCAATGATTCAAAGAAAATCGAAAAGATCATGGAACAAGTAAATACCATTTTCAAATTGTCTCATTAATTCTATTAGAAATTAGAATTCGAAAAAAATTCAAAAAAAATAGATTATAAAGACGGTCAACAAAAGGGGGTAGAGACCACTCAATAAATGAAATAGCTAAGGGGTTTATTTTCTTTTAGTTATTTAAGAATTATCCTATTTGAGTTATGGGGTTACAAATATGAGGAGTTTTTTTTCAGAAAGAAAATATGAAAAAAACACTTAAGTCATAGTTTCATTGATTTTATAATTTTATGGATTCATTTGACATTTCATTTTTATACATACATATAATTTGAAATTTTCCCGAGCCGTACGAGGATAAAACTTCTTATACGTTTCTAGGGGGGGTCCATTATTCATCTATATCTATCCCAATGAGCCGTTTATCGAATCGTTGCAATCGATGTTCGATCCCGAAGAGAGGGAAGAGATCTTAGGAAAGTAGGTTTTTATGATCCAATAAAGAATCAAACCTATTTAAATATTCCTGTTATTCTACATTTCCTTGAACAAGGTGCTCAACCTACAGGAACTGTTCAGGATATTTCAAAAAAGGCAGGTGTTTTTATGGAACTTAACTCGGATCAACAAATGAAATTCAATTAATAAAATAAAAAAGGGGGGTGCAGATGACTTCTATATAGATTTATAAAACTCTTTTTTATTTTATCCCCCCCTACTCTCTTGTTATCTTCATACCTAATTTTTTATTTCTTTTTGTTTATATAGAATGTTATTTTTTATAGCCAAAAAAATAAATGAAATTTTCATCTATTTTCAAAACAAAATGAAAAAATGTATAAAGATAAAAGATAGAATATAGGAAAAAGCAAATGAATAATAACTAAATGAAGTAATTCGACTTATAAATACATTATCCCTGAAGTGATATTTTTTCATTATTTTTTTTATTATTGAATTTTATTATCATTTATTCTTAATATCTACTCGCTCTTTATTATTATTATCAGTTACTAATCCTAGTTATCGGATTTATAGACTTTTTTTATTTTTGATAAGAAATACATAAGATAGAATATAATATTCAAAATAGAATATTTCTTTTATTTTTCATCCAATGACTATTCATCTATTCTATTTTTATGTAAATAGAGGAAAAAACTCTATGGAAAAATGGTGGTTCAATTCTATGTTGTTTAATAGGAAGTTAGAATACAAGTGTGAATTAAATAAATCAATGGATAGTCTCGGTCCTATTGAAAGTACCGGTGTAAGTGAAGAAGACCAAAAAATTTTAACCGATATGAATAAAAAAATTCATAGTTGGAATCATAATTCTAGTTACAGTTATTTTGATTATTTCGTAGGTGTCAGAAACATCCAGAATTTAATATCTGATAAAACTTTTTTAGTTAGAGATAATAATAGGAATAGTTATTCCATATATTTAGATATTGAAAATCAAACTTTGGAGATTGATAATGATCAGCCTTTCTTAAGTGAACAGGAAAGTTTTTTTTCTAGCTATATGAATAATGTTTCTAAGAGTGATAACAATCATTACATGGATGATACTAAATATAATTTGAATAATAACATTAATAGTTGCATTGATAGTTATCTTTATTATCAAATCTGTATTGAGAGTTTCATTTTAGGTGATAGTGACAAATACAATGAGAGTTCTTTTTATAGTTACATTTTTGATAAGGGCAGAAATTCTAGTGAAAGCAAGAATTTGAGTTCTAGTATAATAACTAGCCCGAATGATACAAATGATCATAATTCTACTTTTGGAGAAAGTTCTAATAATTCCGATGAAATTGAAAAATATAAGCATTTATGGCTTGAATGTGAAAATTGTTATGGGTTAAATTATAAAAAATTTTTTAAATCAAAAATGAATATTTGTGAACACTGTGGACATCATTTGAAAATGAGCAGTTCCGATAGAATCGAACTTTTGATTGATCCAGGTACTTGGAATCCTATGGATGAAGACATGATTTCTCTGGATCCCATTGAATTTCATTCAGAAGAAGAACCTTATAAAGATCGTATTGATTCTTATCAAAGAAAAACAGGATTAACTGAGGCTGTTCAAACAGGTACGGGTCAACTAAATGGTATTCCTGTAGCAATTGGAATTATGGATTTTCAGTTTATGGGGGGTAGTATGGGATCCACAGTAGGTGAGAAAATCACCCGTTTGGTAGAATATGCTACCAATCAACTTTTACCTCTTATTCTGGTATGTGCGTCTGGAGGAGCACGTATGCAAGAAGGAAGTTTGAGCTTGATGCAAATGGCTAAAATCTCTTCTGCTTTATACGATTATCAAACAAATAAAAAGTTATTTTATGTATCAATCCTTACATCTCCTACTACAGGTGGGGTAACAGCTAGTTTTGGCATGTTGGGGGATATCATTATTGCTGAACCAAATGCTTATATTGCATTTGCGGGTAAAAGAGTAATTGAACAAACATTGAATAAGGCAGTACCCGAAGGTTCGCAAGCGGCTGAATATTTATTTCAAAAAGGCTTATTTGATTCAATCGTACCGCGTAATTTTTTAAAGGAAGTTCTGAGTGAGTTATTTCAATTCCATAATTTCTTTCCTTTGACTAAAAATCAAAAATGAAAAAATACTAAGAATAAGAAAAGTCAAAGGGTTTATTATCATATATATGGATATGTTTGTTTCTTTTCGAATATAGAAGGTTAAATCAATTAATATATTTTGTTCTACATATAGAGTCTACATATATATTTAATTATATACATTGACTTAGCTATAATCACTAGAATTCCTATATACTTAGTATAAGTATATAGGAATTCTAGTGATTATATACTATCCAAATACAAAATAAATAAAAAATATAAAATAATAATAATATATAAAATAATAATAATAATAATATATGTATATATAAGGTACAAATTGTAAATAGAGGTACCCATTTTATGATAAACTTTCCTTCCATTTTGGTTCCTTTAGTGGGTCTAGTATTTCCGGCAATTGCAATGGCTTCTTTATTTCTCCATATTCAAAAAAACAAGATTTTTTAGATACGGTCAGTAGGGACAAATCTCATATATTTTTTTCGATCTGGAAACAATTCGATGAATTCATCTCAAAAGTTTACATTAAAATAGTGCAAAGTTAATTTAATATTTTTTATTTAAATAGTTTTTTATTTAAATTTAAATAGAATAAAAGAAATTGATTATATTATAATTATAAATAGGATAAAAGAAATTGATTATCATTTTGCGATTAGAACATATACTGGTATATCTTATAACGGGGTCTCGAAAACTAAGCAATTACTTTTGGGCCTTTATCATTTTATTAGGCTCATTAGGATTGTTATCGGTCGCTGTTTTCAGTTATCTTGGTATGGATTTTTTCTTTTTGTCCGAGGAAATTAGTGATTTTCCACTTATTCTGGACTTTCTTTATTTTCCATTTATTCCACAAGGGGCCACGATGTGTTTCTATGGAATCGCAGGTTTGTTTATTAGTCTTTATTTGTGGTGCATTATTTTGTGGGATGTAGGTGGTGGTTATGATATCTTCGATAAAAAAGAGAAAAAAGTATGTTTTTTTCGTTGGGGATTTCCCGGAAAAAATCGTCGTATTATTCTCGAAATACCTCTGGAAGAGATCCAATCCATCAGAATATTACCAACAGTTCAAAAAGGGGGTATTTTAAATCGTACCCTTACTTATGATATCATTTATATGGAAACCATAGAACAGGGATTTATTCCCTTGACTCGCATTGAAGATGATTTGATTCCACCACAAATTGCACATAAAGCTAGCGAAGTATCTAGATTGTTGGGTGTACCTCTTTTGTACTGACAAGAATTGGAATTCACTAGAAATTGTACAAAAAGTTTCAGAATTGTCCTATTTATTTACCGATTGAAATATTTTGAAAAAAAAAAAGAAACTTTTTTTTTTCAAAATATTTCAATTTTTATAGATAAAGCATTATTTGGTTTCCAAATTCGACTATTATATTCATAACCGGAAGTGCTCTTTCGTGTATTCATAAAAAGAAATATTTTTTTCTTCATTTGAATTGACAGTGAATTCTTTCGATTTCTTATTCGATTTACGTATTCTTTCTAAATTAAACAATGCAAGGACTAACTCTCGAATTGCAACTAAAAAAATGAGAGAATATAATATAGATTTTTATATATAAGCTCTATGACTTGTAATAGACTTATTCTTGATAGAAAGATTATTATCATATAGAGTTGAGGAATGAGATGAAATTGAGTTCATTAAAGAGGAAAAATGAAAAAAAAGAAAACATTTATTCCCCTTCTATATCTTACATCTATAGTCTTTTTGCCCTGGTGTATTTCTTTCACATTTAAGAAAAGTCTGAAATCTTGGTTTATTAATTGGTGGAATATTAGGCAATCCGAAATTTTCTTGAATGATAGTCAAGAAAAGAATATTCTAAAAAAATTTATTGAATTTGAGGAACTGTTTTTGTTAGATGAAATGTTAAAGGAATGTCCGGAAACACATCTACAAAATCTTCGTACTGAAATCTATAAAGAAACAATCCAGTTAATCAAAACGTATAACGAAGATCATATGAATACGATTTTGCACTTCTCTACCAATATAATCTGTTTCTTTATTCTAAGCGGTTATTCTATTCTTGGTAATCAAGAACTTGTTCTTATTAACTCTTGGGTTCGAGAATTTCTCTATAATTTAAGTGACACAATAAAAGCTTTTTCTATTCTTCTATTAACTGATTTATGTATAGGATTCCATTCAACCCATGGTTGGGAACTAATGATTGGTTTCGTCTATAAAGATTTTGGATTTGCTCAAAATGATCAAATTATATCAGGTCTTGTTTCCACTTTTCCCGTTATTTTAGATACTATTTTAAAATATTTTATTTTCCGTTATTTAAATCGCGTATCTCCATCACTTGTAGTGATTTATCATTCAATGAATGACTAACTCAAAAAAAAAAAAACAATCCACTTATCCAATTTTAATTTCAAGTTTTTTGAGCTAATTTTAGCTAAAAAAAAGATAACTTTTCTTTTTCCCTTCTTTTTTTTTTAACTCCCCTTTAAAAAGAAAAAGGGGATTCTTCATCTTGGATAGGGAACTATGTGAGTGACCTACTCAATCTTATTGTAGAAATTTTCAGGATCAAGGATTAGACCATGCAAACTAGAAATGCTTTTTCTTGGATAAAGGAAGAGATTACTCGATCCATTTCCATATCGATCATGATATATATAATAATTCGAGCACCCATTTCCAATGCATATCCGATTTTTGCGCAGCAGGGTTATGAAAATCCGCGAGAAGCGACCGGTCGTATTGTCTGTGCCAATTGCCATTTAGCTAATAAGCCCGTGGATATAGAGGTTCCACAAACCGTACTCCCTGATACTGTATTTGAAGCAGTTGTTCGAATTCCTTATGATATGCAAGTTAAACAAGTTCTTGCTAATGGTAAAAAAGGGGCTTTAAATGTGGGGGCTGTTCTTATTTTACCAGAAGGTTTTGAATTGGCACCCCCCGATCGTATTTCGCCTGAGATTAAAGAAAAAATGGGTAATCTGTCTTTTCAAAACTACCGTCCTACAAAAAAAAATATTCTTGTGGTAGGCCCTGTTCCTGGTCAGAAATATAATGAAATCACCTTTCCTATTCTTTCCCCGGATCCCACTATTAAGAGAGATGTTCATTTCTTAAAATATCCTATATATGTAGGTGGGAACAGGGGAAGGGGTCAGATTTATCTCGACGGGAGCAAGAGTAATAATAATGTGTATAATGCTACAGCAACAGGTATCGTAAAAAAAATCATACGAAAAGAAAAAGGGGGGTACGAAATAACTATAGTGGATGCATTGGATGGACGTGAAGTGATTGATATTATACCTCCAGGACCAGAACTTCTTGTTTCAGAAGGTGAATCTATCAAACTTGATCAGCCATTAACAAGTAATCCTAATGTGGGTGGATTTGGTCAGGGGGATGCGGAAATAGTACTTCAAGATCCGTTACGCGTCCAAGGTCTCTTGTTCTTCTTGGCATCCATTATTTTAGCACAAATCTTTTTAGTTCTGAAGAAAAAACAATTTGAAAAGGTTCAATTGTCCGAAATGAATTTCTAGGCCTACGTATTTATTAACATATTAAACTCGTAAAAATAACTAAGTTTTTGTTGAGAATTTTTGTAATTCTATTCCGTATAATAGAATTACAAAAATTCTGAAAAGATTTTTGCTTCGGTCTAGTCTTTTTATACCATAGTTCCTTGTAACGTAATACAAATAAGTTCGAATATATATAATTGTCAGGAAGACTATTTAACTTTGTTTTTATCAACCCCACAATAAATTCGAATATTATGATTATGTCACTGTTTTTTTAAGATTTCAATTATCTATAATAGAACTTTCTATTATAGAAATATTTTTCGATTGTAAAATCCAAGAAAATTGGATTCGATACTAAACAAAAAAAATATAGACAGATAATATTAAGCAAAATAAAATTAAAATAGGGAAACGGGACTCTACGGTAGATTATTTGGCTTTTACTAGAGTCCCAGTCCCAGTCCTATTCCTTCTTGTTTGTGTCTAAATAAAAAATGTTCTAAAAAAAATTCAAAAAATAATCTTTTTTAAACCCCTTTTTGAAAAATCCTATAGTTTCTATTTTTTCCAACTTCGAACCTTTATGACATATAATATTAAATTTATTGCATATAATACATAGTGAACAAATAAAAAAGAGAGGAAATTGAGGAATTTGGTTAACGCCATTTCATTTTTTTTTACAAGTTAATTGAAAAAAATGAAATGGCGTTTTTTGAAACATCGGAAAAAGTTATCCATTTAGTCATTTATATGAATAAAAAATATTAGAATTATTAAGAACTCAATGAGATCCACTCTCTCTTTGATGAATTCGAGTGGATCACATTGAGTTCTTACACTTTCATTTTGAAAGCCCGATTAATACGATTACTACAGGGATGAGCCCAATCCGGAATATGAACCATAAAAGAAAATACCAATTAAACCGATCACAGGAATACCAGTTACAGTACCTATTATCCAAAGAGGAATCCTTCCAGTAGTATCGGCCATTTATCCCACTTTCCTCCACATTTAATCAAGTAGTCAGTCATGCTAAAGACATAAACAGTCATAGATAATTATAAAATGATATCCT